GTCCTTGTAGCTTATATAAAAGCATGACACTGAAGATGTCAAGATGGCTGCCACACACACCCAAGGACAATAGACTTAGTCCTAACCTTACTGTTGGTTGTTGCTAGATTTATACATGCAAGTATCCGCGCGCCAGTGAGTATGCCCTGGGTACCCTTAATAGGTCGATAGGAGCGGGCATCAGGCACACCCCCCCCCGGTAGCCCAAGACGCCTAGCAATCGCCACGCCCCCACGGGTTATCAGCAGTAGTTAATATTAAGCAATGAGTGAAAACTTGACTTAGTCATAGCAATTTAGGGGCGGTAAATCCTGTGCCAGCCACCGCGGTCATACAGGAGACCCAAATCAACTTTATAACGGCGTAAAGAGTGGTCACATGCTATCCAAGTAACTAAGATGAAAAAGCAGCTGAGCTGTCATAAGCCCAAGATGCCCATAAAGCCTCTTACAAAGAAAATCTTAGACTAACGATTAATTGAACTCCACGAAAGCCAGGACCCAAACTGGGATTAGATACCCCACTATGCCTGGCCCTAAATCTTGATGCTCGATCTTACCGGAGCATCCGCCCGAGAACTACGAGCACAAACGCTTAAAACTCTAAGGACTTGGCGGTGTCCCAAACCCACCTAGAGGAGCCTGTTCTATAATCGATGATCCACGCTACACCTTACCATTCCTTGCCAATATCAGCCTATATACCGCCGTCGCCAGCCCACCCACCATGAAGGCCCAACAGTGGACGCAATAGCCCAACCACGCTAATAAGACAGGTCAAGGTATAGCCTATGGAATGGGAGCAATGGGCTACATTTTCTAAGATAGAACATAACGGCAAAGGGACATGAAACTGTCTCTGGAAGGCGGATTTAGCAGTAAAGTGGGACAATCGAGCCCTCTTTAAGCCGGCCCTGGGGCACGTACATACCGCCCGTCACCCTCCTCATAGGCGCCCCCCCAAACCCATACCTAATAAGTGTCGCAGCTGAAGAGGAGGTAAGTCGTAACAAGGTAAGTGTACCGGAAGGTGTACTTAGAACACATCAAGATGTAGCTTTAACCAAAGCATTCAGCTTACACCTGAAAGATGTCTGCTCACACCAGGCCATCTTGATGCCAAACCCTAGCCCAATCTACCTGACCTGGAATAACAAAGCTATTTCTAAAACCAAACTAAAGCATTCACTAGTCCTAGTATAGGCGATAGAAAAGACACCATTGGAGCGATAGAGATCACGTACCGTAAGGGAAAGGTGAAATAGAAGTGAAATACATAAGCTCTAAACAGCAAAGATCAACCCTTGTACCTTTTGCATCATGGTCTAGCAAGAAAAACCAAGCAAAATGAATTTAAGTTTGCCTCCCCGAAACCCAAGCGAGCTACTTGTGAGCAGCTATTGTTGAGCGAACCCGTCTCTGTTGCAAAAGAGTGGGATGACTTGCTAGTAGAGGTGAAAAGCCAATCGAGCTGGGTGATAGCTGGTTGCCTGTGAAACGAATCTAAGTTCACTCTTAATTCTTCTCCAAGGAACCTCAGAACCCTAATGAAGCGAATTAAGGGCTATTTAAAGGAGGTACAGCTCCTTTAAAAAAGAAAACAATCTCCACGAGCGGATAAACAATTTAACCCAAAGACTTCCTGTGGGCCCTCAAGCAGCCATCAACAAAGAGTGCGTTAAAGCTCCATAACTCAAAAATACTAAAACTATGTGACTCCCTCCCCATTAACAGGCTAACCTATAGAGCAATAGGAGAATTAATGCTAGAATGAGTAACCAGGGTCCTCCCTCTTAGACGCAAGCTTACATCCGTACATTATTAACAAATTACCCGTATACGATCAATCAAACAAGCAGAGTATTAAGTATATTGTTAACCCGACAAAGGAGCGTCCACTAAGAAAGATTAAAACCTGTAAAAGGAACTCGGCAAACACGTCAAGGCCCGACTGTTTACCAAAAACATAGCCTTCAGCAAACCAATAGACAAGTATTGAAGGTGATGCCTGCCCGGTGACATGCGTGTTTAACGGCCGCGGTATCCTAACCGTGCAAAGGTAGCGCAATCAATTGCCCCATAAATGGGGGCCCGTATGAATGGCTAAACGAGGTCTTAACTGTCTCTTACAGGCGATCGGTGAAATTGATCTCCCTGTGCGAAAGCAGGGATAACTACATAAGACGAGAAGACCCTGTGGAACTTTAAAAACAGCGGCCACCCCTAATAACATAACCCCCCACTTGGGCTCACTCATATACAGGGTAATTGGCCTGCATTTTTTCGGTTGGGGCGACCTTGGAGCAAAAAAAAACCTCCAAATACTAGACCATCACTCTAGACTGAGAGCGACCTCTCAACGTGCTAATAGCAACCAGATCCAATATAATTGATCAATGGACCAAGCTACCCCAGGGATAACAGCGCAATCTCCTCCGAGAGTCCATATCGACGGGGAGGTTTACGACCTCGATGTTGGATCAGGACATCCTAGTGGTGCAGCCGCTACTAAGGGTTCGTTTGTTCAACGATTAACAGTCCTACGTGATCTGAGTTCAGACCGGAGTAATCCAGGTCGGTTTCTATCTATGATGAACTCTTCCCCGTACGAAAGGATAGGAAAAGTGAGGCCAATACCACAGGCAAGCCTTCGCCTTAAGTAGTGAAACCAACTAAACCACGAAAGGCTATCACTCCCCCCACGTCCTAGAAAAGGACCAGCTAGCGTGGCAGAGCTCGGTAAATGCAAAAGGCTTAAGTCCTTTAATTCAGAGGTTCAAATCCTCTCCCTAGCTTTATACAAACCATGAACAACCACCCATTCCTAACAAACCTTATCATAGCCCTCTCCTATGCCCTCCCAATTTTAATCGCAGTTGCCTTCCTTACATTAGTAGAGCGCAAAATCCTCAGCTACATGCAAGGCCGAAAAGGCCCAAATATCGTAGGACCCTTCGGACTTCTACAACCCCTGGCAGACGGGGTCAAACTTTTCATTAAAGAGCCAATTCGTCCATCAACCTCTTCCCCTATTCTATTCCTCCTTACACCTATACTAGCCCTTCTTCTTGCAATCTCAATTTGAACCCCCCTACCTATCCCCTTCTCCCTCGCAGACCTTAACCTCGGCCTACTCTTCCTACTAGCCATATCAAGCCTAGCAGTATATTCCATCCTATGATCCGGCTGAGCCTCCAACTCAAAATATGCCTTAATCGGAGCACTACGAGCAGTAGCTCAGACCATTTCATATGAAGTAACCCTAGCAATTATCCTTCTCTCCGTTATCCTACTCAGCGGAAACTACACCCTCAGCACCCTCGCAGTAACCCAAGAGCCCTTATACCTAATCTTCCCATGCTGACCTCTCGCCATGATATGATACGTATCTACCTTAGCCGAGACAAACCGTGCCCCCTTCGACCTTACAGAAGGAGAGTCGGAACTAGTCTCAGGCTTTAATGTAGAATATGCAGCAGGACCCTTCGCTCTTTTCTTCCTAGCTGAATATGCTAACATCATGCTCATAAACACTCTCACCACTATCCTATTCTTCAACCCAAGCCTCCTCAACCCACCCCAAGAACTATTTCCCGTCGTACTAGCCACAAAAGTCCTCCTCCTATCAGCAGGCTTCCTATGGGTTCGTGCCTCCTACCCACGATTCCGGTACGACCAACTAATACACCTGCTATGAAAAAACTTCCTTCCACTGACATTAGCCCTATGCCTGTGACACACCAGCATGCCAATTTCCTACGCGGGCCTGCCACCCTACCTAAGAAAACTAAAGGAAATGTGCCTGAATCCCTAAGGGTCACTATGATAAAGTGAACATAGAGGTATACCACTCCTCTCATTTCCTAAATTTTAGAAAAGCAGGAATCGAACCTGCACTAGAGGAATCAAAACCCTCCATACTCCCTTTATATTATTTTCTAGTAGGGTCAGCTAAATAAGCTATCGGGCCCATACCCCGAAAATGATGGTTCAACCCCTTCCCCTGCTAATGAATCCCCAAGCTAAACTAATCTTCACTGCCAGCCTTTTACTAGGAACTACCATCACAATCTCAAGCAACCACTGAATCATAGCCTGAGCCGGCCTTGAAATTAACACTCTCGCCATCCTCCCTATAATCGCAAAATCCCACCACCCCCGAGCCATCGAAGCTGCAACCAAATACTTCCTAGTACAAGCAGCTGCTTCAGCCCTAGTCTTATTCTCTAGCATGACCAATGCATGGTCCACAGGCCAATGGGACATTACCCAACTAACCAACCCCACATCATCTTTAATCCTCACCTCCGCCATTGCAATAAAACTAGGTCTAGTCCCATTCCATTTCTGATTCCCAGAAGTCCTGCAAGGCTCCCCTCTCATAACCGGATTACTCCTATCTACCGCAATAAAATTCCCACCAATAACCCTTCTATTTATAACTTCCCACTCACTAAACCCAATTGTACTAAGCTGCATAGCCATTCTCTCCGCAGCCTTAGGGGGATGAATAGGACTAAACCAGACCCAAATCCGAAAGATCCTAGCTTTCTCCTCTATCTCCCACTTAGGATGAATAGCCATCATCATTGCCTATAACCCAAAACTCACCCTACTAAACTTCTACTTATACGCTATAATAACTGCAGCCGTATTCCTCATCATAAACACAGCCAACGTCGTAAAACTATCAACACTCATAACAGCATGAGCAAAAACCCCTGCATTAAACGCCACACTCTTTCTTACACTTCTATCTCTCGCAGGCCTTCCCCCACTCACCGGTTTCCTACCAAAATGACTTATTATCCAAGAACTAACCAAACAGGATATAGCAGCAGCAGCAACCATTATCTCCCTCCTATCCCTCTTAGGCCTTTTCTTCTACCTACGCCTCGCATACTGCGCAACAATCACCCTCCCCCCACATACTACCAACCACATAAAACAATGGCATATTAACAAACCCGTCAGCACCTCAATTGCCATTTTAACTATTATCTCCACAATACTTCTTCCAATAACCCCCATAATCCCGCCCATCATCTAGAAACTTAGGATTACATAAACCGAAGGCCTTCAAAGCCTTAAACAAGAGTTAAACCCTCTTAGTTTCTGCTAAGACTCGCAGGATGTTACCCTGCATCTCCTGAATGCAACCCAGATGCTTTAATTAAGCTAGAGCCTTCCACTTTACTAGACAGATGGGCTTCGATCCCACAATATTATAGTTAACAGCTATATGCCCTAACCAACAGGCCTCTGCCTAAGACTTTGACACATGATTAATGTGCATCAATGAGCTTGCAACTCACCATGAATTTCACTACAAAGCCGATAAGAAGAGGAATCAAACCTCTGTAAAAAGGACTACAGCCTAACGCTTAAACACTCAGCCATCTTACCTATGACATTCATTAACCGATGATTATTTTCTACCAACCACAAAGACATCGGTACCCTCTACCTAATCTTCGGCGCATGAGCCGGAATAGTCGGTACCGCCCTTAGCCTCCTAATTCGAGCAGAACTAGGTCAACCTGGTGCCCTTCTAGGAGACGACCAAATCTATAATGTAATCGTCACAGCCCATGCCTTCGTAATAATCTTCTTCATGGTCATACCTATTATAATCGGAGGATTTGGAAACTGACTAGTTCCCCTAATAATTGGAGCCCCAGACATAGCATTCCCCCGAATAAACAACATAAGCTTCTGACTACTTCCCCCATCCTTCCTCCTCCTACTAGCCTCCTCCACCGTGGAAGCAGGGGCAGGAACAGGCTGAACAGTATACCCACCTCTAGCTGGCAACCTCGCACACGCCGGAGCCTCAGTCGACCTGGCCATTTTCTCCCTACACCTAGCAGGAATTTCCTCAATTCTAGGCGCAATTAACTTTATCACAACTGCAATCAATATAAAACCTCCTGCCCTTTCCCAATACCAAACCCCCCTATTCGTCTGATCTGTCCTAATCACCGCAGTCCTACTCCTTCTATCGCTCCCAGTACTTGCCGCTGGCATCACCATGCTACTAACAGACCGTAACCTCAACACTACCTTCTTCGACCCAGCAGGAGGAGGAGATCCAGTACTCTATCAACACCTATTCTGATTCTTTGGTCACCCAGAAGTTTACATCCTCATCCTTCCAGGATTTGGAATCATCTCCCACGTTGTAGCCTACTACGCCGGAAAAAAAGAACCATTCGGCTACATAGGAATAGTATGGGCTATGCTTTCCATCGGATTCCTAGGATTCATTGTCTGAGCCCACCACATATTCACCGTAGGAATAGACGTAGACACACGAGCTTACTTCACCTCTGCCACTATAATTATTGCCATCCCCACCGGAATCAAAGTATTCAGCTGATTAGCCACCCTGCACGGAGGCACTATCAAATGAGACCCACCAATACTATGAGCCCTAGGCTTCATCTTCCTCTTTACCGTAGGAGGACTTACAGGCATCGTCCTAGCAAACTCTTCACTAGACATCGCCCTACACGATACTTACTACGTAGTAGCTCACTTCCACTACGTCCTATCCATAGGAGCTGTATTCGCCATTCTAGCCGGCTTCACCCACTGATTCCCCCTATTCACTGGATATACCCTCCACTCTACCTGAGCCAAAGCACACTTCGGAGTAATATTCGTAGGAGTCAACCTCACTTTCTTCCCCCAGCACTTCCTAGGACTGGCCGGAATGCCACGACGATACTCAGACTACCCAGACGCATACACACTATGAAATACTATCTCCTCAGTAGGTTCACTCATTTCAATAACAGCTGTAATCATGTTAGTATTTATCATCTGAGAAGCCTTCGCATCCAAACGAAAAGCCTTCCAGCCAGAACTAACAAGCACAAACATTGAATGAATCCACGGCTGCCCACCCCCATTCCATACCTTCGAAGAACCCGCCTTTGTCCAAGTACAAGAAAGGAGGGAGTCGAACCCCCATATGTTGGTTTCAAGCCAACCGCATATATACCACTTATGCTTCTTTCTCATAGAGACGTTAGTAAAACAATTACATAGCCTTGTCAAGACTAAATTACGAGTGAAAACCTCGTACATCTCAAACAAACATGGCCAACCACTCACAATTCGGCTTCCAAGACGCTTCATCCCCTATTATAGAAGAACTAGTACAATTCCACGACCACGCTCTGATAGTTGCCCTAGCTATCTGCAGCCTCGTCCTTTACCTCCTTACCCTTATACTCACAGAAAAACTCTCATCAAACACAGTAGACGCACAAGCAATCGAACTTGTTTGAACAATCCTCCCAGCCATAGTACTAATCATACTGGCTCTTCCCTCCCTACGAATCCTATACATAATAGACGAAATCAACGAACCTGACCTCACCCTCAAGGCTATCGGTCATCAATGATACTGAACTTACGAGTACACTGACTTCAAAGACCTGTCCTTCGACTCTTATATAACACCCACAGCAGACTTACCACTCGGACACTTCCGACTCCTAGAAGTTGACCACCGTGTTATCGTCCCTACAAACTCCACAGTCCGAGTCATTGTTACTGCTGACGACGTCCTACACTCATGAGCCGTACCTAGCCTAGGAGTAAAAACCGATGCAATTCCAGGGCGACTTAACCAAACCTCATTCCTAGCCACCCGACCAGGGGTCTTCTACGGACAATGCTCAGAAATCTGCGGAGCCAACCACAGCTTCATACCCATCGTAGTAGAATCCACCCCTCTAGCTAACTTCGAAAACTGATCTACCCTACTATCATCTTAATCATTAAGAAGCTATGAACCAGCACTAGCCTTTTAAGCTAGAGAAAGAGGGCCCTCCCCCTCCTTAATGGTATGCCTCAACTCAACCCAAACCCTTGACTTTTTATCATGATTATTTCATGAATAACATTCTCCTTTATTATCCAACCTAAAATCCTATCATTTACCTCCACTAACCCTCCATCCGACATATTAATCACTATCGAACCTACCACCCCCTGAACCTGACCATGAACCTAAGCTTCTTTGACCAATTCTCAAGCCCATCCCTAATAGGAATTCCCCTAATCCTCATCGCAATAACGTTCCCAGCCCTCCTCATTCCTACCTTAGACAATCGATGAATTACCAACCGACTTTCAACCCTTCAGCTGTGATTCATCAACCTAATTACAAAACAACTAATAACCCCCCTAAACAACAAAGGCCACAAATGAGCCCTAATCTTCACATCCCTAATTATCTTCCTACTACTAATCAATCTCCTAGGCTTACTCCCTTACACCTTTACCCCAACCACCCAGCTATCTATAAACCTGGCCCTAGCCTTCCCCCTGTGACTTGCCACCCTCCTAACAGGCCTACGGAACCAACCCTCCGCTTCCCTAGGCCACCTACTCCCAGAAGGCACCCCTACCCCCCTTATTCCTGCTCTTATTCTTATCGAAACAACAAGCCTGCTTATTCGCCCTCTAGCACTAGGAGTGCGACTAACAGCCAACCTCACAGCAGGTCACCTCCTCATCCAACTCATCTCCACAGCCACAGTAGCTTTATTTTCAACAATACCAGCGATCTCTCTTTTAACCCTTCTAGTGCTATTCTTATTAACCATTCTAGAAATCGCTGTGGCCATAATCCAGGCCTACGTCTTCGTACTCCTTCTAAGCCTCTACCTCCAAGAAAACATTTAACCCCTTAATGACTCACCAAGCACATTCTTATCATATAGTAGACCCCAGCCCATGACCTATCTTCGGAGCAGCCGCCGCCCTTCTGACTACCTCAGGCCTAACCATGTGATTCCACTACAACTCCCCTCAACTACTAATCATCGGACTAGTATCAACCGCCCTAGTTATACTTCAATGATGACGCGACATCGTACGGGAAAGCACCTTCCAAGGCCACCATACCCCTACCGTCCAAAAAGGTCTCCGCTACGGAATAGTACTATTCATTACATCAGAGGCTTTCTTCTTCCTAGGCTTCTTCTGGGCCTTTTTCCACTCAAGCCTAGCCCCCACCCCTGAACTAGGAGGCCAATGACCCCCCGTGGGAATTAAACCCCTAGACCCTATAGAAGTCCCCCTTCTAAATACCGCCATCCTACTAGCCTCAGGAGTCACAGTCACATGAGCCCACCACAGCATCACAGAAGCCAACCGAAAACAGGCTATTCAAGCCCTAACTTTAACCGTACTTCTAGGGTTCTACTTCACTGCCCTCCAAGCCATAGAATACTATGAAGCCCCCTTTTCCATCGCAGACGGAGTATATGGCTCAACATTCTTCGTCGCTACAGGATTCCACGGCCTACATGTCATTATCGGCTCTACATTCCTCCTAATCTGCCTCTTACGACTAATTAAATACCACTTCACAACAACTCACCACTTTGGTTTCGAAGCAGCAGCCTGATACTGACATTTCGTAGACGTCGTCTGACTATTCCTCTATATCTCTATCTACTGATGAGGATCATACTCTTCTAGTATATCAATTACAATTGACTTCCAATCTTTAAAATCTGGTTTAAGCCCAGAGAAGAGTAATGAACATAATCATATTTATGCTCGCCTTATCCCTAACACTCAGCATCATCCTGACCATCCTGAACTTTTGACTCGCCCAAATAAACCCCGACTCAGAAAAACTATCCCCCTACGAGTGTGGCTTCGACCCCCTGGGAACTGCCCGCCTACCATTCTCCATTCGATTCTTCCTAGTAGCCATTCTATTCTTACTATTCGACCTAGAAATCGCCCTCCTCCTGCCCTTACCATGAGCCACACAACTACAAACCCCCACCACCACACTAGCCTGAACTACCATCCTCCTACTCCTCCTCACATTAGGCCTCATCTATGAATGAATTCAAGGAGGACTAGAATGAGCAGAGTAACAGAAAGTTAGTCTAACCAAGACAGTTGATTTCGACTCAACAGATTATAGCCCAACCCTATAACTTTCTTCATGACTCTACTTCACCTTTGCTTCTACTCAGCCTTCACTCTAAGTGCTCTAGGCCTAGCTTTTCACCGAACCCATCTAATCTCAGCCCTTCTATGCCTAGAGAGTATAATACTCTCCATATACATTGCCTTAACAATATGACCAATCCAAACCCAAACACCATCCTCCACCCTTCTACCAATCCTAATATTAACATTCTCTGCCTGCGAAGCAGGAACAGGCCTAGCCCTCCTAGTAGCCTCTACACGCACTCACGGCTCTGACCACCTACACAACTTCAACCTCCTACGATGCTAAAAATCATTCTACCCACTATCATGCTCCTTCCCCTAGCCCTCCTCTCTCCAAGCAAACACTTATGAACTAACACCACAACACACAGCCTACTAATCGCCACTCTCAGCCTACAATGACTCATCCCAACATACTACCCAAGCAAATACTCAACCCCCTGGGCTTCCATCGACCAAATCTCCTCCCCCCTCCTAGTCCTATCTTGCTGACTCCTGCCTCTTATGATTATAGCAAGCCAAAACCACCTAGAACAAGAACCACCAGCCCGCAAACGAATCTTTATCGTAACAATAATCCTAGCCCAACCATTTATCCTGGTAGCATTCTCCGCCTCCGAACTGATACTATTCTACATTGCATTTGAAGCCACCCTGATCCCTACCCTACTCCTTATCACACGATGGGGAAGCCAACCAGAACGACTAAACGCAGGAATCTACCTTCTATTCTACACACTCGCCAGCTCCCTCCCCCTACTCATCGCTATTCTCTGCCTCCATAACAAAATCGGAACATTATACTTTCCAATATTCAAGCTCCACTCCCCCACAATCACATCCTCCTGAACCAGCCTAGTATGCACCTTAGCCTTACTAATAGCCTTCATAGTGAAAGCCCCCTTATACGGCCTGCACTTATGACTGCCCAAAGCCCATGTCGAAGCCCCAATCGCTGGCTCCATACTACTCGCAGCCCTACTACTAAAACTCGGCGGCTACGGCATCATACGAGTCACCGTTCTAGTCGGCCCCTCTCTAAACAACCTTCACTACCCATTTATCACTCTGGCGCTATGAGGCGCACTAATAACCAGCGCCATCTGCCTACGACAAATTGACCTAAAGTCTTTAATCGCATACTCATCCGTTAGCCACATAGGCCTAGTCATTGCTGCAACCATAATTCAAACCCAATGAGCATTCTCAGGAGCTATAATCCTAATAATCTCCCATGGCCTCACCTCCTCAATACTATTCTGCCTAGCTAATACAAACTACGAACGCACCCATAGCCGAATTCTTCTGCTCACCCGAGGCATTCAACCCCTCCTTCCCCTCATAGCCACCTGATGACTCTTAGCCAACCTAACTAACATGGCCCTCCCACCAACAACCAACCTAATAGCAGAACTGACCATCATAATTGCACTATTCAACTGATCATCCTTCACACTCATCCTAACAGGGACCGCAATCCTACTAACCGCCTCATACACCCTATACATACTAATCACAACACAGCGAGGCGCCCTACCATCCCACATTACATCAATCCAAAACTCCTCCACACGAGAACACCTGCTCATAGCCCTCCACATAATCCCTATAATTCTCCTTATCTTCAAACCAGAACTCATTTCTGCCATCCCAACATGCAGGCATAGTTTAATCAAAACACTAGACTGTGATTCTAAAGATAGAAGTTAAACTCTTCTTGCCTGCCGAGGGGAGGTTCAAACAGCAAGAACTGCTAACTCTTGCATCTGAGTCTAAAACCTCAGCCCCCTTACTTTCAAAGGATAACAGTAATCCAATGGTCTTAGGAGCCACTCATCTTGGTGCAAATCCAAGTGAAAGTAATGGACCTATCCCTAGTCCTAACCACATTCATACTCCTCACCCTAGCAGTCCTCTCAACTCCCATCCTCTTTCCCCTGCTATCTGATAATCTCAAAAGCACCCCAACCATCATCACAAACACTGTAAAAACCTCCTTCCTAATTAGCCTAATCCCAATAACAATTCATATCTACTCAAATTCAGAAAGCCTAATCTCCCTATGAGAATGAAAATTCATCATAAACTTTAAAATCCCAATCAGCCTAAAAATAGACTTCTACTCCCTCACATTCTTCCCAATTGCCCTATTTGTATCATGATCCATCCTACAATTTGCAACCTGATACATAGCTTCAGACCCTTACATCACAAAATTCTTCACCTACCTACTCTTCTTCCTGATCGCAATACTTATCCTCATCCTAGCCAACAACCTATTTATCCTCTTCATCGGCTGAGAAGGAGTAGGAATCATATCCTTCCTACTTATTAGTTGATGACACGGCCGGGCAGAAGCAAACACCGCCGCCCTCCAAGCCGTACTTTACAACCGAGTAGGAGACATTGGACTAATCCTATGTCTAGCGTGACTCGCCACTACTATAAACACATGAGAAATTCAACAACTACCCTCCCCTCATCAAACCCCAACCCTCCCCCTTCTAGGCCTCATCCTCGCCGCCACTGGCAAATCAGCCCAATTCGGCCTCCACCCATGACTCCCCGCCGCTATAGAAGGACCAACCCCAGTATCCGCACTACTCCACTCCAGCACTATAGTAGTAGCTGGAATCTTCCTATTAATCCGAACTCACCCCCTGTTCAGCACTAACCAAACTGCCCTCACCCTGTGCCTGTGCCTCGGCGCTCTCTCCACACTATTTGCAGCTACATGCGCCCTCACCCAAAACGACATCAAAAAAATTATCGCTTTCTCTACTTCAAGCCAACTAGGACTAATAATAGTCACCATCGGCCTGAATCTCCCCCAACTAGCCTTCCTTCATATCTCAACCCACGCATTCTTCAAAGCCATGCTATTCCTATGCTCCGGCTCAATCATCCACAACCTCAACGGAGAACAAGACATTCGAAAAATAGGAGGACTCCAAAAAATACTACCTACAACCACCGCATGCCTCACCATCGGAAACCTGGCCTTAATAGGAACACCCTTCCTCGCGGGCTTTTACTCAAAGGACCAAATCATTGAAAACCTAAACACATCCTACTTAAACACTTGAGCCCTACTCCTAACCCTTCTAGCCACCACCTTCACCGCAGTCTACACAATCCGTATAACCGTACTAGTTCAGACCGGCTTCGTTCGAATCCCTCCTCTCACCCCAATAAACGAAAATAACCCTGCAGTCACATCCCCAATCACTCGACTTGCACTAGGAAGCATCACCGCTGGCTTCCTCATCACTTCATACATCCTACCCACAAAAACCCCTCCCATAACTATACCCTTATCAATCAAAGTCACAGCCCTAGTAGTAACAGCCCTAGGAATCGCCCTCGCCCTAGAACTATCAAAACTAACTCAAACTCTACTCCTAACTAAACAGACCCCACTCTACAATTTCTCTACATCGCTTGGATACTTCAACCCATTATCTCACCGCTTCAACACAACCATCCTACTAACTGGAGGCCAAAACATTGCCTCCCACCTCATTGATCTTTCCTGATATAAAAAATTTGGACCAGAAGGACTAGCAACCCTCCAACTAATAGCATCCAAAATCACCACCACCCTACACTCCGGCCTAATCAAAGCCTACCTAAGCTCCTTCGCCCTATCTATATTCATCATCCTTATCTCAACCTACAGAACTTTTCTTAATGGCTCTCAATCTTCGTAAAAACCACCCACTAATAAAAATCATCAACGACTCCCTAATCGATCTTCCTACACCATCAAACATTTCAACCTGATGAAACTTCGGATCCCTTCTAGGCATTTGCCTAATAACACAAATCATTACAGGCCTACTCCTAGCCATGCACTACACAGCAGACACCAACTTAGCCTTTGCTTCCGTTGCTCACATTTGCCGAGACGTCCAATTCGGCTGACTAATTCGTAATCTACACGCAAACGGAGCCTCCTTCTTCTTCATTTGCATTTACTTCCACATCGGCCGAGGCTTCTACTATGGCTCATACCTGAACAAAGAAACCTGAAACATCGGCGTCATTCTCCTCCTAATCCTCATAGCAACCGCCTTTGTGGGCTACGTCCTTCCCTGAGGCCAAATATCATTCTGAGGCGCTACAGTAATTACAAACCTATTTTCAGCAATCCCCTACATTGGCCAAACCCTAGTAGAATGAGCGTGAGGTGGATTTTCAGTAGACAACCCCACCCTAACCCGATTCTTCGCCCTACACTTCCTACTCCCATTCGTCATCGTTGGGCTAACATTAGTACATCTAACCTTCCTTCACGAAACAGGATCTAATAACCCTCTAGGAATTCCTTCAGACTGCGACAAAATCCCATTCCACCCCTACTACTCCACAAAAGACATCCTAGGCTTCGCCCTCCTATTCACCGCCCTCGTCACCCTTGCACTCTTCTCCCCTAACCTACTAGGCGACCCAGAAAACTTCACACCAGCTAACCCCCTAGCTACACCCCCACACATTAAACCCGAATGATACTTCCTATTCGCATACGCTATTCTCCGATCCATCCCCAACAAACTAGGAGGAGTCCTAGCCCTAGCCGCCTCCATCCTAGTCCTATTCCTACTCCCCCTCCTACACACATCCAAACAACGCTCAATAACCTTCCGCCCAATCTCACAAATCCTATTCTGAACCCTAGTAGCAAACCTACTAGTTCTAACCTGAGTAGGCAGCCAACCCGTTGAACACCCATTTATCATCATCGGTCAACTAGCCTCTTTCACCTATTTCATAATCATCCTAGTCCTATTCCCACTCGCATCAATTCTAGAGAACAAACTGCTAAAAATCTAATCTACTCTAATAGTTTATGAAAACATTGGTCTTGTAAGCCAAAGATTGAAGATTACACCCCTTCTTAGAGTTTTCCATAATTACAGATTTAACCCATTCTTACCTACCAACAAAAATTTCAACTCTTTAAGGACTTTTCNCCTACCTTTCCCCCCCCCTTCCCCCCCCCTTTCCCCCCCCGCCCTTTTGGGCTGCAGGGTATGTACAAAATGCATCGCATTTTTCGCCCCATCAGGCACCTAATGAAATGTAGGATACCCCACCCCGATACGTATCCTCTCCTCAACAAATCGCCAAACATTATCTCCTAAAACGATTTCTGGAAGACATTACCTATCTAGGCACATTCTTGTTTAAGTACTATTATACCCAAGTGATCCTACCTCAGGGAGGCGCAGGCGTCGCCCGAGATCGCTACCGCTCACTTGCACTCAAAACCCACCATCCATACGGATATTGCCGCAGTACACCTTTGCATGCTCGAAAGTCCAGTGAATTCGCCCACCTCCAAGATTACAATTCCCGTCCTACCACTTTCAGGAACTCCCAAGCCAGAGAGCCTGGTTATCTATTAATCGTCCTTCTCACGAGAACCGAGCTACCCCGTGTCAGATATACCTTAGGTTCTTGGCGTCCAGCACCTACTTTCCCTCTGACTCCTGACTAAACTTGCTCTTTTGCGCCCCTGGTTGTAACTTCAGGAACATACCTCCTTAGTACTTCCTACTCGCCTTTCACAAGTCAAGTGGTCGGATGAGTAATCCTCCTTCTACCTCTTAACCGTGTCACCCGACCTCTTTTACTCTTTCCTTCTTTTTTTAGAGGCTTCTTCAATAAACCCTTCAAGTGCGTAGCAGGAGATGTCTTCCTCTTGACGTGTCCATCACATGGTCGTCTACCAGGAGCTTGCCCTATCCACTTATAATGTCATGGTTGTTGTATTACCTGTCGCAACTTTGCACTGATGCACTTTGCTCCCATTCATGGGACCCGCACTATCACCCTCTTAGGCACTAGATAATGCAATGCTTGCTGGACATATTTTTCAATTTTTAAGACTGCTGGGATTAGTACTCAAACCCCCAAATTTTGCCACTTTTTTTATCTTGACAAAAATTTTTTCGTTAATTTAACAAAACAAATTACTACAACTCCCTACATTTTTCCTAACATTCATCATTCATTTGTTGTTCATTTGTTTTCATTTTACATTCCGCCTTTTCATAGTCATTTTAAAACCAAACAACACAATCATTTTCGTTAACGAATCTAACAAACGTTTCCATGAATTTACCAAACCACAAAGTCCATTTTCCTTCCACCAAAACTAACTTCAAAGAGAAAGGAATTAAACCTCTATCACCAACTCCCAAAGCTGGCATTTTAAACTAAACTACTCTTTGACCCTGCCTAAACAGCCCGAATTGCTCCCCGAGATAACCCCCGCACAAGCTCCATTACAACAAACAATGTTAACAGTAACCCTCACCCCCCTACCAAAAATAGTCCAGCCCCCCACGAATAAAACATAGCAACCCCACTAAAATCTAACCGAACCGAAGATAGACCCCCACTATCAACCGTCCCTACCTCAACTAATGACCCTAGCACTCCCCCTACAATTACCCCTACACCCACAAGTAACCCTATACCTAAGCCATACCCAACAACCCCTAAATCCCCCCATGCCTCCGGATAAGGATCTGCCGCTAATGCAACTGAATAAACAAACACCACCAACATTCCACCCAAATAAACCATAACTAACACTAAAGAAACAAAAGACACCCCTAAACTTACCAATCACCCACAACCAGCAACTGATGCCACAACTAAACCCAACACCCCATAATAAGGAGATGGATTAGATGCAACTGCTAACCCCCCTAAAACAAAGCAAAGCCCTAAAAACAACACAAATTTTATCATGATTCCTGCTCAGCCTCTCTCTGAGATCTACGACCTGAAAAATCGCCGTTACAAGATTTAACTACAGGAACCTACTTTACCCACACCAAACAAAAACAAAAGATAAAAAAAAATCACACACCATTCACTTTTTATCGTGTCATTTTTTTCAAACCAAAAAACTAATAACCAACCCCTACTTACACACCACAATCACCCCTCCATCCCAAAACCAAAAAAATGCAAGATAAAAATAAAACCACAATTACAACCAAT